TGCTACAAAGAAACTGATAAGACCAACTCCGTTTGGAATTCCATCTATTATTCGTCTATCAAAAAAATGAGTGAATTCGGCAAATTTTCTCGTCCCCACAATCAAGAATCTTCCATAAAAGGCATCTATGTACCCTCGATTATATGACCAATCATATATAGCATTTTTTATTTTGTCATAAAAATGTCTCCTAGGCCCCATTTTAACAAATGAATTAATTAAGTCCAAATTTTGAAAAGATGAATAAACAGGTTTATATAAAAAAAATGCTATAAATATTCCGAAAGAGGCTATACTGACTGAAAAAAAGGCATCTTTACAAAATTCATACCAATCTATTGAATTATTTGAATTTTTATGTAAAAGATTTATAGACGGGGTTAACCATTTTGTTAATATATCCACGTCTTGAGTTAAAGGAATTCCTAAGAATCCAACGAACAAAGTAAATATAATTAATATAAGTATTGGGAATAACATCATATTATCCGATTCATAAGGATACAAAGAAGTCTTGGTATTGCCAAAATTCGGAATAGAAAGAAGGGGTGGGGTCATTTTTCTTACATTCTGATCAATTTTATATACTCTAACTCTATTTGAAAAAAAAGAAGGACCTCCATTCTTATTTAATAAAGTTACCAAACGAACGTTTTTGTTACTTATTTTTGAACCTTCTTTACCCCATAGCGATATTGAATATAAGGGGGTATTCCTTTTTCCACTGTAATTTTGAAAATTAACGTTTAAATGTCCTTCAAAAGTAAGTAAATAAATCCGACACATATAAAATGCCGTTAATCCCGCCGTAGACCAAGCTATTATTGCAAAAATAGGTGAATACAACCAACTATCATTAAGAATTTCATCTTTGGACCAAAAACAAGCAAGGGGTGGAATACCGCAAAGAGAAAGTGTACCTAATAAAAAAGAATTTTTTGTAATTGGTACATGTTTTGTTAAACCTCCCATAAGCACCATATTCTGACTTTTTTTTGGACAATACCCAACAAGAGTTTCCATTGAATGAATAACGGATCCCGATCCTAAGAACAATAATGCTTTAGAATAAGCATGAGTAATCAAATGAAATAAAGCACTGCGATAAGACCCCATACCTAAAGCTAACATCATATAACCCAATTGAGACATTGTGGAATAGGCTAAACCCCTCTTAATATCTTTTTGAGCAAGAGCTAAAGTAGCTCCTAAAAAAACTGTTATTATCCCTATCAAAGAGATAAAATTCATTATGTAGGGTATGACTATGAAAAGAGGCATAAGTCGGGCTACAAGAAAAATGCCCGCTGCTACCATCGTAGCAGCATGTATAAGGGCCGAAATAGGAGTCGGCCCTTCCATCGCATCAGGTAACCATACATGAAGAGGAAATTGTGCAGATTTAGCAATCGCACCGGCAAATAAAAGAACAGCGCACAAGGTAACAAATAAAAAATCGACCTCATTATTAGAAATCAAGTTATTGAATATTTGGAATAAATCACGAAATTCAAAACTCCCCGTTACCCAATAAAACCCTAAAATGCCTAATAATAAACCAAAATCGCCAACACGATTAGTTACAAAGGCTTTTTGACAAGCCTTTGCTGCAACAGGTCGTGTGAACCAAAATCCTATTAATAGATACGAACACATTCCAACTAATTCCCAAAAAATATAAATTTGTATCAAATTTGAACTAGTAACTAATCCTAACATAGAAGTACTGAAAAAACTCATATAAGCAAAAAATCTCAAATAACCGTGATCATGAGACATATAATTATCACTATAAATAAGAACCAAAATTCCAACAGTAGTGATTAGTATTGACATAATAGAAGTAAGTGGATCGATCAAGTATCCGAATTCTAACGAAAAATCATTATTAATAATCCAAGACCATACATATTGATAGACAGAACTACTATTAATTTGCTGAATAGAAAGATTCATGGAAAAAATCATAACTATACTTAACAACAAAACGCTCTGAAAAGCCCACATACGGCGAAGACTTTTTGTTGCCGTCGGAAAAAGAAGAAGTCCCAACCCTATTAACATAGGAACCGGAAGTGGAAGAAAAGGTATTATCCACGCATATTGATATGTCTGTTCCATAAAAAAAGTTTTTTATTCTTAATTAATTGTTTCCGATTCACCGGATCTTACCTTTCGAAAAAGTCAATAAAAAATCAAGATATGCACTAACCGATTTAAGATTTATATTTATTTATATATATGAGTATTTATTTATATATATATTTATATATTAATTAAATTAAATAATTAATAATATATAATTAAATATTCTGAGTCTTTTCAAAACCGTTCAAATATTCAAAAAAGAAGTTACAATTGGTCAAATGATATGACCAAGTGACATATAAAAAAACGAACACTTATAATAGGATAGGAAAATAAAAATATAATAATTTATCGTAATCGTAATCAAAATTTATATTCATAGAGCAAGGATAAAAATTTAGCCTAAAAACAGTACTTGATGCTAATACGAATTATAAGATTAACTAAGGTCATCGGTCTAATGAAAAAAACTCTTAATTTTAGTTAGTTTATTTCAATTCATTAACTAATTTTCAATTAATTAACTAATTCATTATGGGATTGATTGTTTTCCATTTCAATCAAACCAATTTATTAGTAAAGTTTAGAAAAATATGGAACTAAAATGAACTTTTTAGCGAGAAAGGATCAAAAAGGACTGAGATCCTTTGTTTATCAAACCACGTATCTTTTAACAGATTTATTACTAGTCTCATTCAAATTTTAAAATTGAATTTTCTAGTTTGACTATTAAATTATTAGTCAAAAGTACAATCCTGATATTTTATAAATCAAGTATAGAATGCCGAAAATAAAGGTCTTTTAGATTTTTTTTAAGTTTGATTAAGTTTGATTTTATTTCTATGACATGCAGATTCTAAAGATATAACTTTGAGAGATAAACAACGCGAACTAATAGTTCCAAACCAAAAAATTTTGGTTTTACGGAATATTTTGTTATTTCGAGTCATTTTTGATCCAGTTTTCATGGATCTTTGACATATCTATATTTCTTTTTTATGAAGAGAATATTATATTATTTAGAGAAAAAATAGATAATGAATAAGAATAATATAATAAAATAATAGAACAATAGAAATAGATGTCTTTCACATCCAACTATAACAATGAGTAATTTTTAATGGCAGTTCCAAAAAAACGTACTTCGATATCAAAAAAACGTATTCGTAAAAATATTTGGAAAATGAAAGGATATTGGGCATCCTTAAAAGCTTTGTCATTAGGGAAATCTCTTTCTACCGGGAATTCAAAAAGTTTTTTTGTACGACAAACAAATAAGTCCTAAAATATTGGAATAATCGAAATGCTTTTGATTCAAAAAATTGGATCAGTAATTTGTTAATATAGATTTATATTAATATGAAATAAAATCTTAATGTTAGGTCTAAAAGAATAATTCTTCTATTTTCTGGATTCTAAATCTAAAAAAAAATATATACAATTTTTTATTTTTTTGTTTTCACTCATATTTTGGTGGTGGGGAGTCTTTTTTTCCCCATCGCCCTTTACAATTCCAATAAATAAAATTTTTTATCTTTTTCGGGAAGGGCAGATTGTTGAAACTAATGGATTCCATGTTAAAAACTAACTTCTTAATTTATTGCATTTATCATATGTAATGGATTTACCATATATCTCCAATTTTCAGATCATTTTCAGATCATCAATATATATAATATAAATAAAAGATCAACAATAATAATAATAAAAGAATAAAAGATTCAATAAAAGAACTTGATTGTTGAGATATTATTCTATTATGTACAAGTATCAATTTGCAGTACTCTAAATACAAAATAGTTTTAGATTCATTGAGAAAATTTCTTTTTTGTTTCAAATTTATGATTATGAAATCAGATAAACTAGAAATAATGACATGACAATAAGCGTAAAAAAAGAAAAAAGTTCTTTTTATTTTAGCGAGAGATTTCTATAGTTACAAGAGTTCGATTTTAGAATCGCATAAACTACGTAAAAAGCCCTAAGATAAATGGATACTTAAAGTAAAAAAAAAAAAAAAATGAAACTAACAAATCTTCAAATTGACTTTTGAACTCATTTTTTTTATCAATTAAATTTAATTTTACTAAAAAAACATATTTGATTGAATTGACTTGTTCAATCTCGACTATTGAATATAAATAGGCTATTATGAATTCGAGCAAGCCGCTATGGTGAAATCGGTAGACACGCTGCTCTTAGGAAGCAGTGCTAGAGCATCTCGGTTCGAGTCCGAGTGGCGGCATGCCATCTTCTAAACGAGATCGAATAGATCCTATAATAAAAATAAATAAAATTCCCAGTAATTAATATTAATATGGGGGATCCCCACCTTTTTTCTTTTTTATGATATTTTCAACTTTAGAGCATATATTAACTCATATTTCCTTTTCTATTGTTTCAATTGTGATTACAATTCATTTGATAACCTTATTGGGCAATGAAATCATAAAACCATATGATTCGTCAGAAAAGGGGATGCTAGCTACTTTTTTATGTCTAACAGGATTATTAATAACTCGTTGGATTTATTCGGGCCATTTCCCACTAAGTGATTTATATGAATCATTAATTTTTCTTTCATGGAGTTTCTCCCTTATTCATATAGTGCCCTATTTTAAAAAACGAAAAAATTATTTAACCACAATAACTGCCTCAAGTACTATTTTTACCCAAGGCTTTGCTACGTCGGGTCTTTTAAATGAAATACATAAACCCACAATATTAATACCCGCTCTACAATCGGAGTGGTTAATAATGCACGTAAGTATGATGATATTGAGCTATGCAGCTCTTCTTTGTGGATCATTATTATCAGTAGCACTTCTTGTCATTACATTTAGAAATATTTTTTATAGTTCTAAAAGTAATAATTTATTAAAATTAAATCAATCTTTTTCATTTGGTGAAATCCAATACAATAATGAAAGAAACAATATTTTTAAAAAAACCTCTTTTTTTTATGCTAAGAATTATTACAAGGCCCAATTGATTCAACAATTAGATTATTGGAGTTATCGTGTGATTAGCCTAGGATTTATCTTTTTAACCATAGGGATTCTTTCAGGAGCAGTATGGGCCAATGAAGCATGGGGATCATATTGGAGTTGGGATCCAAAGGAAACTTGGGCTTTTATTACGTGGATCGTATTCGCAATTTATTTGCATACTCGAACAAATAAAAATTTGCAGGGGACAAATTCCGCAATTGTGGCGACTCTAGGCTTTCTTATAATTTGGATATGCTATTTTGGGGTCAATCTATTAGGAATCGGGCTACATAGTTATGGTTCATTTACCTTAACCTCTAGTTAAAAAAAAGAAAAGTTATTACGAATACAAACGTGCAATATAGTGTATATAAAATTGTGTCAACCGGCGAGAACCGCGTGAATCAAGTAGTGTAGTGATTCACGCGGTTCTCGCAAAGACCAAGTATGTTGGATGAAAATTGAAATTCAAATTTTGTTTTTACTTTATTTAAAATTTAAGAGAATAAAAATCCTTCTTTTTTTTTTCATTATCCAACCGACTCTTAAAAATCATAGGAGTTTTTTCTTTAAGAAACTTTAAGAAAACTATCTATAAAAATAATTAGATAAAATACCTTCAACCTTGTCAACTGATAGCGAAAGAACAAAATCGGGATACATACCAATACCTATTACAGGTAGAAAAATGGAGATGGAAACAAATAACTCGCGCGGTCCAGAATCAAAAACAAAAGAGTTTGGAGTATTAAATAATTTGTATCCGTAGAACATCTGCCGTGACATAGATAATAAATAAATAGGAGTTAATATCATTCCAATTGCCATTACAAAAGTGATAGCTATTTTGGGCATTAAAAGATATTTTTGGCTTGTAATTAGTCCTAAAAAGATTATAACTTCTGCAACAAACCCACTCATACCCGGTAATGCAAGGGAAGCCATGGAAAAGCTACTGAACATCGTAAATATTTTTGGCATGGGGATACCTACTCCGCCCATTTCGTCGAGATAAACAAGGCGTATTCTATCATAACTCGTTCCTGCCAAGAAAAAAAGTGCAGCACCAATAAAGCCATGAGATATTATTTGTAATATAGCTCCATTGAGTCCCGTATCGGTTATAGAAGCAATTCCTATAAGTATGAAACCCATATGAGATACGGAGGAATAGGCTATTCTTTTTTTTAAATTACGCTGGCCGGGAGATGTTGAAGCTGCATAGATTATTTGTAGTGTGCCTACTATCATCAACCAAGGAGAAAATATAGAATGAGCGTGTGGTAATAATTCCATATTAATCCGAATCAATCCATACGCTCCCATTTTTAATAAAATTCCGGCTAGAAGCATACAAGTACTGTAATGCGCCTCTCCGTGGGTATCTGGTAACCATGTATGTAGCGGTAGAATCGGTGATTTGACAGCAAAAGCAATAAAAAATCCAATATAGAATATTATTTCCAAAGCCACAGGATACGATTGATTAACTGATGTTTCAAAATTTAATGTTGGCTCATTAGAACCATATAAACCAATACCCAGAACTCCCATTAAGAGAAAAATGGAGCCCCCCGCCGTGTACAAAATAAATTTTGTGGCTGAATAGAGACGTTTCTTCCCTCCCCACATGGCTAAAAGTAGATAGACCGGAATTAATTCTAATTCCCACATGATGAAAAAAAGTAAAAGGTCCCGAGAAGAAAATGATCCTATTTGACCACTGTACATTGCTAACATCAAGAAATGGAATAATCGAGAATCCCGAGTAATAGGCCAGGCCGCTAAGGTAGCTAAAGTAGTGATAAATCCTGTTAATAAAACGGGACCTATAGACAGTCCATCTATTCCTAATTTCCAACGGAAATCAAAAAAACTGATCCATTTATAGTCGTCTACTAGTTGGATTAATGGATCGTCCAATTGGAAATGATAACAGAATGCATAGGTTGTTAGAAGAAGTTCTAACATGCATATACATATAGTATACCACCTAATGACCCTATTTCCTTTATGGGGAAGAAAGAAAATTAAGGAACCCGCAAATATTGGTAAGACTACAATTATTGTTAACCAAGGAAATTTGTTCGTGGTAAAGACAAGATACGCTTGGACCAAAAAAACCAGTGCCAAAAAATATTTTATTTTTTGGCACTGGTTTTGGCGGTAAAAAAAAAATGGACTCGGGTTTCTGTAACGTATTAATAAGCTATACCCATGCTGCGGGTTGTTTCATGCCATAAATAAACTCGAACACTCAAGAAATCTGTTGGGCAGGCGGATTCACATCTCTTACAACCGACACAATCCTCCGTTCTTGGAGCAGATGCTATTTGTTTGGCTTTACATCCATCCCAGGGTATCATTTCTAATACATCCGTGGGACAGGCTCGGACACATTGAGTACACCCGATACATGTAT